AAAAAACAATGCCTACAGGAAAAGGACTAATCGGTTATTTCTGCCATCGCCTCAAACGTGTCAATATTCTCACTAATGGTACGTAAATGTAACTCCTTGTTCAAAGAACTATTCAGAGTGCCTCGAGCTCCTTTTAAAACTTGTTGGAAAACCTGTTGTCGGACTTGCTGAACCGCCCTTTGGTGGTCAAAACGAATGGTTTCATTTTTGTAATTTTCTAATTCTTCCAAAGTCTTATAAGTTGACTTAATCAAATTCAATTTTTCTCGTTCTATCTTCGAGTATCCATTCACTCGAAATTGATCCGCTTCCCTTTCGACTTTCCGTAAGCGAGCCCGGGCTTTTTCCAGCCGTTGAATGGCCCCCCCCTGCAGTTCCTCTGAATTTCGAATAGTATTCAGGATCTTCCGTTTTCGATTATCTAATAAATCACTTAATGAAAGTAGATTATCTTTCCATTCATCTCAAAACTTACATGATCCCTTCCCGAACCAAACATGAATTTTTCGATTCATTTGGCTCTCACACTCAATTACTTCAACTTTTTAAGTATGGGGGCAATTCCCATATCTTTTTTTTTAATGTAATGAGCCTATCCTCTACCTCCCTTCTCTATTCATATTCCAAGATGTCGCGACTAATCACTAATCCAAGACCAGAATATTTTGAGGACTCTTCTGACGGAACAAAACAAAAATATTGAATTGTCAGCAAAGTTGTTTCTTTTTTTCGTCAAATCCAAAGAATTCTTCTTACTTTATATTATACACAGGTCACCGATTCAGCATAAAAAGCGGTTGATTGAAATATTTCAAATATTTTGCATTCCAATAAAAGAAAAGGCTCAAATAATTTTATCGACATGAGTGTTTTATATCGAAAAAAAAACACAAATTCCAATTATTCATTTTGCAAACATTTCTATTCTATATTAATAGAGTAGTAGAAAGAGTACCATGCTGCGTCTGGACTTCAAACAGTTTGGTTTAGCTTTAACCATGTTAATGACCCCCCACTATTGGTTTGGTTGATAGAGAATCAAAGTAGATTTACCAATGAATCACGAAATGCTATGGTTCTTAAATATGATTTGAAATTGATTCAGAAGTAATTCGCGGAATCGTGCACCTTTTTTGATCTAGTTATAATGAAAAAAAGTACAGCTGGTTGGATCCAGCCTATTCTTGAAATAAACAACTCGCACGCACTCCCTTTCCAAAAAAGATCAATACACCAAGGACTACACTTAGATTTATTGGATTTGTTGCTAAAATATCGGTATTAAACCCGAAACTCCCGGCAAATGACCAGCGAACCAAGGAAACGAAAGAATCGGTTATATTTTTCATATTATCTCCTCTTTTAGATAGACTAAAAAAAAATACGTAATTTGCATATTTATAGGATTAAACAAAGGGATTCGCAAATAAAAGCGCTAATGCTACAACCAGTCCATAAATTGTTAAAGCTTCCATAAAAGCCAGACTAAGCAATAAAGTACCTCGTATTTTTCCCTCCGCCTCGGGTTGTCTCGCGATACCTTCTACAGCTTGACCCGCAGCAGTACCTTGACCTACTCCAGGTCCAATAGAAGCAAGCCCGACGGCCAACCCAGCGGCAATAACAGAAGCGGCAGAAATCAGTGGATTCATGATAAGTTCCTCGCACTAAAATAAAGAAATAGTTAATGATACAATCATCCAATGAATTATGACTTAATTATTCCATCGCTAAGATTCATCCAGTCGAAATAACTAAGAACTCGGAATTGAAGTAATAATAATATTAGTATTAAACCATAAAAGCTACTTCGATATCTCTTTTTTAGTTCCGATCCACAGGATTTTTGTGAATCCATACGACTTTTGTTCTTCCATTTCTTCTTTCCAAACCCTTTTTTAATTCTTCGTTCGTTAGTTTTCTTTATTTCATCGCTTTATTCATTCACATTCAATTCACAGGCAAAGACGAAACCGAAGAATTTCTATTGGAATCTCTATCTAAGTTCACAATAGTAGGGCGGATTAGATATATCTTTAGTTGATATATAACTATCAATATCTAATATCATATATACATGTCTTTCTTCCATAACGTAAACCAACTATTCATATCTTAGATTCAAACTATTCGTATCTTAAAGTCAATCGTATTCTAGAATCATTCTTGGAACCATACACAAGAGTTGGCTTAGAGTCATTAGATCCCATATACCCAATTCTGTTCCCTTCTCCCAATCAACCCATTTTTTATGAATCTCGTTTGGCGAATCATTGCATAGAAATAAACATAAGTATTTTATTCCGGTAAGGTCATTCACTTTAATTATTTAATTCTTTATTAATATTTTCTTTTGGTCAATTGTTGAATTGAATAAAATCAACTGAAATGGGAATCATTCTAGAAAGCATCTTTCTTTTTCTTTTTTTTTTTTAATCACACACCGTGTAAATTGTGATACTATAAGAATTTTTATATTAAGAATTTTTATTCAAATAATGACTCCTTATATTTGAATTGAATGAACAAAACAATAGAATGATAATATTCATTGGCAGGAGTATGATATAATAAAGCCAAACATGAATTTTAGGAAAAAGATCTTTTTGATCTCTTTCCTTTTTTACAATTCCCAAATATCTGAATTTTTTTTCTATGACTCTTGGTCGTATATCCCGTATTTGTCTATTTCTATTTGTATATTGATGTTTCCTAAGTGAATTATCTTTAGTTACGCATACACTGCGTTATTCTAAGCTAAAAAAAAAAAAGAGACTATTTCGAAAACTATTCAATGATGGCCCTCCATAGATTCGCCTATATAAGCCGCCGCTAAAGTTGCAAAAATAAGAGCTTGAATACCGCTTGTAAATAATCCAAGGAACATCACAGGTATAGGAACCACTAAAGGTACTAAAGAAACAAGAACAACAACTACTAATTCATCAGCTAATATATTCCCGAAAAGTCGAAAGCTAAGTGATAAAGGTTTTGTGAAATCTTCTAAAATGTTAATGGGTAAAAGAATTGGAGTCGGTTGAATGTATTTACTGAAATAACCTAATCCCTTTTTAGAAAGACCTGCATAGAAATATGCTACTGACGTGAGCAAGGCTAAAGCAACGGTAGTATTGATATCATTCGTAGGTGCAGCTAACTCCCCATGGGGTAACTGTATTATTTTCCAAGGTAAAAGAGCACCGGACCAATTCGAAACAAAAATAAATAGAAACATAGTTCCAATAAAGGGAACCCATGGACCATATTCTTCTCCAATCTGAGTTTTGCTCACGTCTCGAATAAATTCAAGGACATATTCGAAGAAATTTTGACCGGCAGTCGGAATAGTTTGTGGATTCCGAACAGCTATAAGGGCTGAACCTAATAAGATAGCAATTACAACCCAAGAAGTAATAAGTACTTGGGCATGGACTTGTAAACCTCCTATTTGCCAATAGAAATGTTGGCCTACTTCCACACCGGATATATCGTATAACCCTTTTAGTGTGTTACTGGAACATGATATAACATTCATATTGCCCTCTAACAGAAATAGAACTTTAAAAAGAATTATTTTGATTCAACCCTCTCCCTTTCGACTTGGATACTTTAATTAGAATTATCCGTTTTGAATACCCGCTAATCACCCACAGTTTTTTTTAATTTCTTTTCTTTTATGCGATTCAAGAAGAGTAACCGATTCCAAAAATCCATGTAGTTACCAAAAAAATTTATTTATCTTATTATTAATCAAAGATTTCGTATATAGCTAGAACGACCCTCACAAATTGCAAATACAAATTTATTAAGAATTAATCGGATTGAAGCTATAGCGTTATCGTTTGCTGGAATCGAAATATCTGCGAGATCGGGGTCACAATTTGTATCGATTAAACAAATTGTTGGAATTCCAAAAGCGATACATTCTCGAAGAGCCGTATATTCTTCTTGCTGATCAACGATGATTACAATATCCGGTACCCCCGTCATATATTGAATCCCGCCCGGATACGTTTGCAAGCGTGATAATTGTCTCTTCAGGATAGCTGCATCTCTTTTTGGAAGACGGTTGAGTCTCCCCGTCTTTTGTTCCGCTCTCAAATCCCTGAACTTATGAAGTCTCGTTTCTGTAGTGGACCAATTCGTTAACATACCACCGAGCCCTTTTTTTTTAATAAAATAGAATGACATATAATGACACCGGGTTCTTATTGCAGCTCGTGCTACTAAATCCGCTGCTTTATAACAAGCTTCTGATAAAAAACGAGCAGTTCTTGTCAGATTTGTAATATGAATACCTTTATGTTTTGCTGAGATATAAGGTGACATTCTAGGATTCCATTTCCTAGTACCATGACCAAAAGGAATTCCTGCTTCCACCATCTCTTCAAAATTGATATTCCACTATCTTCTTGCCATTTCTCCCCATACTTCCTCTTTTTTTTATTTTTTTTATCAAAAAAATAAAAAAAAGAGACGAGTGAAATAAATAATTGTTCCAATGGAACCTTCTCTTCTACCAGAGATTGGCCATTGATACACAATCCAGGCCATTCATTACTTTCTATTCGTTATTATCTTTCTTTTCTTACTATTAAGAAATCAAAGGATCAAAAATAGTTAAGAGAATCCGCTACTTAGGACTCATTAAATCCTCTAAATTATTGTTCTGATGTATCATGTAAAGTCTTTGAAATGCAAAAGTCTAATAATTCTCTGTGGTGTAAGAAAATATCTATCATCCCCCCCCCGAATAAATTCTTTTTTTTGTTTCCAAAAGAATATTGTTATGCTGCCGTGAACAGTGCACTAATGCTTTGAATCCGGTACCAACGGGTATCATCCCCCCCAGAACAACGTTCTCTTTCAGGCCTTTCAACCAGTCGATACGACCCCGGAGAGCTGCTTTTGCTAAAACCCGAGCGGTTTCTTGAAAACTTGCTTCAGATATAAAACTTTGAGTATTCAGAGATGCTCTCGTTATTCCCAATAATATAGCTCGATAACGGATCGCTTCTTCCAAAGCACGCCCCGTTCGCTCCGCTCGTAACAATCCAATAAGTTCGCCGGGTAAAAAAATATTAGACATTCCGTCTTCTGAAACCAACACTTTTGATGTTATTTGACGTACAATAATTTCGATATGTCTATTATGGATTTGGACCCCCTGGGATCGATAAACCTTTTGGATCTTATTAACCAAAGAGATACGACTTTGCACTATAGTTAGCTCAGCACCAATTAGGAATCCCCAAGGAATCCCAAGAATTCTTGTTATACGCGCGTTCCAACCCTCAACTCTTTTTTCTAGGTTCATCGATATTGAATCAATCGAACGCACTTCTAACACTTGTTCTACTTTTGGAAGACCCTGCGTTATATCACCAGATCTTGATTTTTCATATATAAATGTAATTAATGTATCTCCTTCATAAAGGATTTCTCCATAATGCCCATGAACAGTAGCTCCTGGAGTAGCCAAATAAGGCTTAGCTGATCTTATTACTACAGAGCCAGCTTGAACAATTAAAACTTGACCTGATTTGAGGTGTGGTCCATTTGTGGCTATACATATATTTTCACAAATAAACTGCCCAAGACTCATTATTGTGGACATTTCCTCACAATAATTATGATGGATAAAATACCAATTCAAATTAAATGGATTCAAAACAATCTTACTGTCTGGATCAGGATTATAAATTCTCTCGTTTTCATCCATTAAATAAAATTTACGTACTTGAAAAGTCTGTTTTAAATTATCAAGTTTCAAATAGTTAGTTACCGAAATCGGATTATAAGTTATTAAATAGTAAAATGAATAAAAATTCGCAATTTGAAGGACTGTTCCTAAGGGTCCCAACGAATTCCTAATTGGAATTAGAGGATCTTTTTGAATGTGAATTGATTGCTTTATCACATTATGATATTTGATATCGTTGAATGGACCCATTCGAAAACAATTAGATGATGACAAAATTATCAAAGACTGGCATTCCTTATTTCTATTCAACAAGGTATGAATAGTTCCTTGATTTTGGCTAAGTGATTGTTGAACCCTTGCCTTGAAATAAATGGAGTAAAACGGATTTCTATTGGTGCGATCTGGACCATTATCAGAGATCAATCCTGGACTTGACGGAGCATTCCTTTTTCTGATATACGAAATATGGGATTGCACTAAGTCGATTCTTAGGAAATCTCGAATCATACCGTTTGTACTTACTTCAACAAAGGAAGCACAGACCTCTTCGACGGAAGAACTTTTTTTGTCTTGGTCCCAATTCAAGACTAAACAAGTTCGAACTAATTGAATACTTGTGTCAGAAATACCCCGAAAGGGTTTGCCCTTTCCATAAAGGATATAATTGACAGCTTGAAGGTGCATATTATCCTTTTCCCGCAGCAGATCCTGGGGGAAGAGTGTTGCTAAATTGATACCGCTCGCTATTTCATATGTGACTACGGGTCGAACCAAAACAAAATGCTTTTTCTTGGTAGGTGTGATCCGTTGGACATAGATCCATTTTTTCAATTTTTTTGATTCCCGGGTGGATTCCTTAAGTTCTTTTTTTCCCGTTTCCGGCGGTATCAAGATGCCACTGTGTCGGGATATCTTATCCGTTTCCCCAGGAAAATGGATATCCCCAGAAAAAATTTTGAGTTCAATCCTTTTTTTTTTTTTCTCCACTCGGACTAATCCGCCCACTTGGCTTCTTCTATTTAAAGCGATCCGGGTATCTACTCCAATGATACTATTATTCCGTACCATTACGTAAGAAGATTCGGGTAAAATATGCACTTCCTCGGGAATGAAAAAAAAGCGATCAATTTTCATTTGAAATTTTGTCTTAATTTTTTTGACTCCTCGATACTCAATCAAGTCCTCTTTTTTGACGATTGAATGCGCCCCTATAGTCCCATATTTAGTAATTCCTGAATTCTTTCTTCTGTATCGAGGATCATCAAAATAAGCAAGAATACTATTTTTACGGAAAATACCCTTTATGGGTATTTCAATCGAGATACCTGAATGGGGCATTAGTTCTTTCTCTTGTTCTTGAATGGAGTGGAACGGAATGAGAAATTGATTTCTTCGCCTTTTTGCCAATAAATCAGAATTCTTGTGGAGAATTGCAGGATGTATGAGATTACAATGACCAATACCTATGATTGGATTACCTATGATTCGATTAAATCCCGAATAATCCAAAATACCATCTTCTTTTTTATCAGAAAAATCTGACCTAACTAATTGGTGTCTCACTTGATCATTATTCACTGAGAGGCTAGAAATATATCTTCGTTCGACAGAATGAGAATGGATGTTCAGTTGATCTTGATCCTTGTGGAGTGAAAAAGAAACTACACCGGATCTGCACGAACCTCCTGATAATATCCATAAATGGCTTGTTTTTGGTAAGAGCCGGACATTACTATATTGAAATTCGGGTGCATGGTACACGTCGGTACTCCAGTGCATTTCTCCCTCTGAGTCAG